TAATAATAAATATAATAATAATAAATATAATAATAATAAATATAATAATAATAAATATAATAATAATAAATATAATAATAATAAATATATTTGATGCTCCGCACCTCTGCCTTCTCTGCCTTCCGAGAGGGCTTTAGCTCGCAGCCAAAGACTCCCCTCCCTTTGGTCGGCCATGCTAACGCACCTCCGGCCGGCGAAAGGAGTCCCCCAAAAGAAACAAAAAAGGACTACCAAATAAACAACTTCTTTGGGGGGAGATAGCAGAGGTCCGAAGGAAGTGTTGTGCTCGGAGGGATGAAGAGAGATAGTGTATTAAACTGTTCGCAAGAACCAGTTCAATTCTCTTCCCTAGGGAGTACATGTACGTAATGCCCTAGTAGAGCCGCCAACTCCAACCGCAGGCCATGTACGATCTATCCTAGATCTAACCAAGCGCCCATCTTACCTTTCCTACGCTCTTGATCCTATTGGCATACGCCTACGCCGCCGGAGGAGGTCCCCCCAAACCAAAGGGGGGGGGGAGCCGGAGGTGCATTGTTAGCACAGCCGGAGCCGGAGGGCTTTAGCTACCAGAGGAGACAAGAAGCACAGTCTTGAATGGCATGTTCCAGTCCTCTTCCCCATTTCTGGGAAAAAGTTAGCCACCGATTTGGGTAAACAATACTATCATTACCGCTTAGCAAACTAAGCATCCAACCCGCAAACACAACGACCCAATTGCAAGGGCGGCGCTCTACCAACTGAGCTATACCCCCTTTTCTATGCTATGCTGATAGGCCCTTCGTCCGAGTACTAAAGTCCTCGCGCCTCCTCCTCTTTCCCATTGCCAGAAGACAGATGGGAAGAGGAGTCAAAGAAGTGCAAATCAAAGCATCAGCCAAGATGATTGTCACTAGTGTATCCATGCCAACTCCTTCTGTCAATCCCATAAGCCTCTTTTCCCTTCGGGACTTACAGGAACAGAAGACAATTGTCTTATTTTATCAGCACTTGTTGTATATTTTGGGAAGTGTCATCCTCCGAGACGCTTTCCAAATCTTGTTGTGTCTTGATGGCTAGTTCATTATACTTCTTAAGAAAATCTGGTGCGTAGCACTTTTTCGAATAGTCCCAGAAATTTTATCCAAGTGTTCTACTACAGTATCAGGGGTTATTAAATAGATATGAAATTTATTCAAGGTGCGAAGCATTGAATAAATTTCATATCTAAATAACCAGCTATTTCTACACACATTAGTGTATGAAACAAACAAATAACATCTTCCAATTGACTTGCAAGAATTAAAGATTTATTATGCTTCGCACCTTGTGCAGGTGCGAAGCATTACTCGTGAAAGAACTATTTCCCAAAAATCATAAAATAAATTGCTCGCCCCCGGTGACAATTTGCTCGCCCCCGCCGGAGGGCCGACGAAGGAGGCAGAAAAATAACTAATACGGTCTTTTATTAAACAATCAATTTTTTGCAAAGTGCTACGCACCTAATTTTTCCGGGGGCAAGTATATTGATTCACTAAAAATGCTTCGCACCTTAAAAAAATCAAAATGCTCGCCCTCGCTCCTTCCCAGTAGGCCCGACTTTAGGAGGGAGTCGCGCCTCCGGCCGGAATTAAAATCTAAAAGTTTGCTCGCCTCCGGTAAAATATTTTTTTTTATTATTAAAGCAAACAAGCACATCTTAGGCCTTCTCTTATCCCGAAGGGAAGAAGACCAGATGAACAAAGACAAAGAATTCTGTCCCAAAAACGGTCCCAGGTGCGTAGCAACTATATAGCAAAATGGGACAGAACCCTGGGACTGTTTTTTGAATCACCTATAGCTCCCCTTCGCTTCAACGCCATGGCCTCCGGTTTAGGCCTGACTTTGGAAGGATAAGATTGTTAACCCAAAGAAAAAGGGTGGTCTTTTTTCTTTGTTGCACCTTCTTCATTGCCCCTTAAGCTAAAGACATTACCTATTCATGCTTTTATCCTTTTGCGTGCGATTTTTATTATTTAAAACTCCTGGAGATCGAACTTTAGGTGGATATTTGCTTCGCACCTCCGGAATAGGCTCGAGCATTACGTATTCCCTTCTTATGCGCGACAAAAGGAGCTTTTGATTATATTGCATTCCGATGGTTTTGCCCCAAGGCCCCGAAGGGGATAGTAAGCAATTAAGGTTTTCTAGCTTCTGTCCCATTTTACAGTCCCTGGTGCGTAGCAACTATATAGCCAAAATGGGACAATTTTCTTTAGCTCCTCTTTTCTGGATGCCCGGCTTTCCTTTAGGGACCTTTGTTCAAGGTCGCCATATTTTAGTAAGCTTACTTATCATCCTGTAGGTGCGAAGCACTTCGGGCCAAAGGTGCGCAGCCACTTTAGGTATGAAGTCTATTGCGTAAAATGCTAACTATTGCTAAACTAACAATATAAAACTTCAATAAAATATTTTTTATGACAATACAAATTGAAAAAGCAGGAACAAATGATATTACAAGTATCGTCACGCATCTTTGGCT